TGTAATAGGTGAATGCCTCTTTTTCTCCTGAAGTTGTCGGAATTATTCGTAATAAGATATTGGCTACAATTGAAAAAGTTTTATCAATAAAATTTCCATTTATCCCAGATCTAGACATAGGTGTATTAATCCATTCTATAATTTTTTTGAATTTCCTTTCGTGAGAAAATGATCTCACAAACAAAGGAATTGTACAGTACGAAATAACGTAAAAACGGATTCATTAAAAAAGACGCCCTTTTACTCCAATTGTTTATTTTTGACAGGAATCAATAAAAAAAAAATTTCATATTTGAATCCGATTCGATTTCATCCAAATGTAGTAATATAAAAATGAAGGGAACTGTTCCTATTTCATTGAGGTTGAAGAATCAAAGAATTTCTCTTAGAGATTAGGATAATTCGAGAAGTTTTGATTCAAAAGAGGAAAAAGAATCAAATAATAATTCTATGATTAAAATGGAATCCCGTCTGCTTTGTGTTATGTGTATAGTGGGTATACGCTATACAATCAAATAGAAAAACCGGGGGGTGGTTCATGAATTTGGAATAAATCTATGGGTTAAGAGGTTGAAGTAAGGAATTCTTGTTGAAAAATCGAAAACTGGAAAAGGATTTTAGAATTTTTATGAAAATAGAATAATAGTTTAAACTAAATAGAATCGTGGTATAAAGGTAGCCATTAAACATAGTCTAAAAAAATAGAACGATCCGCGGATTCGTTCCAATTGAGTGATTTAATCCGGTATAAATATTAGAAAGGGCGGAAACATTATCTTCGCAAACATGAATAGATATATCTTTATTTTACAATTTTTTTTTTTCATAAAAAAAATTATCTTTATCCCCAGCCTCGGAGGGAGGATTTATCTTTGATGAAAACTTTTATGCTTTTAGAGTTCCATTTTTAGAGTGAAAATGGAATGTACATACCTATACAAAATGAATATCAATGGCTCACTATTCACTCGGGTTTTGAGCCATAATCATTATGTAGGAGAGATGGCCGAGTGGTTGAAGGCGTAGCATTGGAACTGCTATGTAGACTTCTGTTTACCGAGGGTTCGAATCCCTCTCTTTCCGTATTCTTCACCTAATTCATCAATGTTACTGGCCACAATGCATCAAATAAGAATGGATACTCCAACAACTAGCCTGTAGCTTTTCTTTGATATGGATTCTTTATTCCTAATCCTAATTTCTGTGGTACGAAAATACTGGATAAAATGGACAAGGAATGAAAATACCCTACTGATCTATAGATACATGAATGAGAGAAAAATCCCCAGACCAAAACCCTTAACTTACTTCCCTCAGCCCCTTTACTTAAGCGAAAAAAGGGGGGGCAAAATTTGCCGTGTTATTTTAGTTAGGATTAAGTCTGACGAGAGTAATATTCTACAACTAGCAATTCATTTATTTTCAAACCGACCCACTTACTATCTATTATTTGATTGACTAATCCTTTATATTGGAATGGGTGAAGAGTCAAATGTTTTGGTAATTCCTCAGGGGGGGATGAATCAAGATAATTTTGAATCAGAGTCTTAGATTTTTTTTCATCTCTCACCGTAATAATATCTCTGGGTTTGCATCGATAACTTGGTATATCTACTATACGACCATTAACTAAAATATGCCTGTGGTTAACTAATTGGCGGGCTTGAGGAATAGTCGAAGCCATACCCAATCGAAAAAGGATGTTATCCAAACGCATTTCAAGTAGTTGTAGTAAAACCTGACCTGTTGACCCTTTGGCTTTTCCGGCGATACGAACGTATTTAAGTAATTGTTGTTCCGTAAGACCATAATGAAAGCGCAATTTTTGTTTTTCTTCTAAACGAATACGATATTGCGATTTTTTGCCGGGGCGCGATTGGGTTCGAAGATCGCTTCCGGCTCTAGGCTTTTTACTAGTTAGCCCCGGTAAAGCCCCCAGACGGCGGATTTTTTTGAAACGAGGTCCTCTGTAACGCGACATAAAGACTCCTTTTTTTTTATGAAATTTCATAAACCAAAATTAAAACTAAACTAAAATATGATAAATGAAGCGAAATTTACTGAAGTATTACAAAGAATAATTAGAGGAATTGTATCAATAGTCAGACCTTATTGTATAGAAATATTGTATATATAATTGTATTATATAAATAAAAAAGAAAAAGAATTTGAAATAATCGAAAAAAAAAAAATGAAGGGCTCTTTTCTTGATTGATTTGTTCTACAGAGACCAAACCCCTCCAATCCAATTTTTATTAATAATTGGAAGTTTCTATGAAATAATCGAAGGGGAAGGGGCTCGGCGACCTTTAGGAACGGGCAAAGAAGCTTTTCACTTTAGATTTCAATTATCTAAAAAATAAAACAAATGGAGAAAAGCCGGCTATCGGAATCGAACCGATGACCATCGCATTACAAATGCGATGCTCTAACCTCTGAGCTAAGCGGGCTCACATAACATAAATTGTACACGTATACTAATTTAGTAAACTACTGCGGCTGAGATCTTAACTGTTTATTCTTAATTATCTTAACTGTTTATTCTTAATTATTTCATAATAAATATGATATAAATGTAGAAAAATTCAACTATAGAAACGAATAAGAATGGAAAATCTAATTTTCAAAAATATTTCATTTTGATATATTAATTTAGATCTATTTCTCAAATATATGTTTATCAATAATAAATATCTTAATTTGTTTAATTAGAGACGAATATTTTTTTACTATTCCATATTTAATATTTCCTTTACTATTTTTTAATATTGTTTTTTGATATTTTACTATATAAAAAATAAAATAAAAATAAAACTATATAAATTCTAAATAAAATATTTTAGTACATGGTTTTTTATTTCTAGATATTTATTTAGATTTAGAATTTGAAATAGAATTTTGTACCTAAAGTTAGGAATATAATCTAGTAATTAAGTTAGAATCTTATTGTATATTTATTGTATATTATAATCGTATAATATAATATATTAATATAATTAATTAATTATTATATCTATTTGAATCTATTTGAAAGCGAAAATAGAGAATTTATAAAATTTGAAATAATTTCATTAATATTCATTAATATATAAATTAACGGAATGATTAATTGATTAATTATATCCATTCGATTAGTTATGGCTATTAATGAAATTTGAAATTAATAATACTAAATTGCCCTTTGTCGTTTTTTTTTTTTTTTTTATTATGATCTGCCCTAAGAAAAGGATAAGAGGAGAAAAGTGCAATCCAGACCATAATGAAACATTCCTAGGGTTTCATTCGGAAAGGCGAAACCTAAGAAAAAAAAAAAAAAAAAGAATCGACCGTTCAAGTATTCAAAATTGCACACTAAAAATGATAGAAAATCATAGAAATTGGGACATGTATATATATAATATATTATAATAGATATATGTTATGTGGTATATATCTATATTGAATTTCTGGTTGGACCAAGTATGGTCTCCAATAGAGATGAAAGAAGATAGATAAAAAATCAAATCGGAGAAAACACTTTTCAATACAGGAATCGATATCTAATCAATTCAACGGTTCCAGCATAATATAAATGGAAATGAACAAAAAAGGGTAAACGGCATCATGATGTGATCCTAATCACATCACAAAAAAAAGGGGGATATGGCGAAATTGGTAGACGCTACGGACTTAATTGGATTGAGCCTTGGTATGGAAACCTACCAAGTGATAACTTTCAAATTCAGAGAAACCCTGGAATTAAAAATGGGCAATCCTGAGCCAAATCCCGTTTTATGAAAACAAACAAGGTTTCAGAAAGCGAGAATAAATAAAGGATAGGTGCAGAGACTCAATGGAAGCTGTTCTAACAAATGGAGTTGGCTGCATTGTGTTCGTAAAGGAATCCTTCCATCGAAACTTCCGAAAGGATGAAAGATAAACCTATATACATATGTATACTTACTGAAATACTATCGCCAAATGATTAAAAATGATTAATGATGACTCCAACCGGTTCTATAATTTTTTTCTATCTATTTATATGAAAAATGAAAGAATTTTTGTGAATCGATTCAAAATCAAAATTGAAAAATGAAATAAATATTCATTGATCAAATCATTCACTCCATCATAGTCTGATAAATCTTTTTTTTTTAGAATTGATTAATCGGATAAGAATAAAGATAGAGTCCCATTCTACATGTCAATATCGACAACAATGAAATTTATAGTAAGAGGAAAATCCGTCGACTTTAGAAATCGTGAGGGTTCAAGTCCCTCTATCCCCAAAAAGACCTGGTTGCCTCCCTAATTATTTATCTTCTCATTTTATTTTGTTAGTGACTCAAAATTGGTTATGGTTCGCAGTTATTCTCACTCTACTATTTCATTCACAAACCGATCTGAGCGGAAATTTTTTTTCTTATCACATCATAAGCCTTGTGTGTGATATATATGATACGTGTACAAATGCAAATGAGCATCTTTGAATAATGTATTAAATTAAAATAATTAACAATCTATATCATTATTTGTATTATTTGTACTGTATTGAAACTTACAAGGTTTTCTTTTTGAAGATACAAGAAATTCTACCAGGGCCTGGATAATACTTTGGAATATCTTTTCGTTTTTTAATTGACATAGACCCAAGTCCTATATTAAAATAAAATGAGGATGATGCGTCGTGAATGGTCGGGATAGCTCAGCTGGTAGAGCAGAGGACTGAAAATCCTCGTGTCACCAGTTCAAATCTGGTTCCTGGCACATGAGTAATTTGTATGAGTATATATTCGACAAATTAATTGATATGGGTCGACATACATATTCAGTATTCTAGTTATAGATCATGATACATACTTATCCATCTAAGTGTCGGAGCTATACCCCTTACTAATTTAATTAAGTTTTATGTATATAAAACAGGCAAAAGAAACGATGGGTATTGTGTATTAAAGTATACAAAGGAAACGAACTCCATTTTGTTTCCTCTTACTTTTTTTTTATTTGTTCGTGTCTCC